TATCTGATCTTATCATCAATTTCAATTGTTAAAATGTATTTCTGGAATAAATCATGAATTTTTCTAGGACAGTATTTAAAATCTCATCGAAAACTTACAGCAGCTTGCCAAACAAAGGCTAAGAGAAAAAACAGCAAAGGTATAACTGGCATAAAATCTACAATTGGATTTAAAAAAGCGTAGGCCTCGGGTAATTTGGCAAAGAAAAAACTACTCGAATAAAGGGCAGAATTAAGACAGATACCGATCAAACTAAAAATATTAAGCATAGCAAAGATTTTGTTATTGTAGATAATTGCATTTTGATTGAGTTATTAATATCTTATTGATATTATTGATATAAGGCAAAAAATAATGACGAAAATAAAGTGGATTAAAAAAGCCTTTGAACTCACTCACCCAATCAAAAATCCTTCCATTCTCAATGGATAATAGAGAATAGAAGAAATCATACTTTTATACAATATCTTATATCTTAATTAAATTATATGTAATGATCAATCAATTCCGGGTTAATTCTATATCTACACGTGTCAAAATCCTATCAACAATGGATTCCATAGATATTTATTTGCACTGGAATTGACGAACAACCACTACTAATATTAGTGTTTATTAGCTTATAATAGAATTATAAATGGGGCGTGGCCAAGTGGTAAGGCAACGGGTTTTGGTCCCGCTATTCGGAGGTTCGAATCCTTCCGTCCCAGAGCACCCATTATATTATACCTTATATTATACCAATATCAGAAAAAAGATTTCTTTTTTGAACAGCCCGTTCCTTTGTTTAAGATTCTAATATTGAATAGAATGGGATTCTTTTTTCTAATTTTTGCTGATGCCTCTTCCTCTCTGAATCATCTTTTTTTTTTTTGCGAGTTGAGTTGAATTGGGATACCCAGATGTAACTTAATCTATTTATGATCCAGGTTAGATGGGAACATAGATCGCAATAATTTGAAATAAAAAAGGTAGGATAGCCTTTCATTCTATGCCCATACCCCGTATATTCATATTGAAGTTAATTACTTAGAAAAAAGTTAGGTACTATATCCATATTTATTTTAATTTCATAATGATGTGGAAGTAGTATTCTAAATCTTTTTAATGGTTTCTTCTGAGTCCTTTATATTCGAAGAAGTGTGAGATAGGTGAATCAATCCTATCGAGTCATGGAGATTCAAAGAAGAACTCATTTATTCATGTTAATGAAATAGACATATAGAAATTACATTTAGAAATATGGGGATTCATAAATTATTGCTGAGACTTTTTCAGAAAATATCTACCCATTGGTAACCGAGGGACAAAAGCATAGATTCCCATTTACCGACAGAACCAATGACTATTCATGATTCCATAATTGAATCAATTACATACTGGTTCCAAACGAGAGGAATGTTATGGTAAAACTTCGTTTGAAACGATGTGGTAGAAAGCAACGTGCGACTTGAAGGACATGATCCGCTGTGGATGTAAGAATCCACCATTTTATTAGGAATGAAAGTGCTCTTGACTCAACATCCTTTGTTCTAATCAACCAGAAACCTCGGCTTTTTGGGGGTTTATAATGTAAATAGTACATGATGGAGCTCGAGTAGAAAGTATTAATTAATTTCTCAAGGGCAAGGGTCTAGGGTTAGTGCCAATGAATAAGTTGGAACAACTTCGTAAGTATATCTTCGATATAGAAATCGAAAGGATTAAATTCGAGAAAGTTTTAATAATTTGAATACAAAATAAAACTTTTTCGGTCAAAAGAAAAGTGTAACACGCGGGAATCGACCGTTCTTATGATTCTTTGATAGAAAGAAATCACAAAAAAAGGTATGTTGCTGCCATTTTGAAAGGATTAAGGATCACCGAAGTAATGTCTAAACCCAATGATTCAAAGAAAAGATAAAGGATTCTGGAACAAGGAAACACCATTTTAAATTGTCTCAACAACTAAATAAGAATGAAGAATAAAAAAAGATTCTAAACAAGACAAGAAGGGGGTTAGAGACCACTCAATAAATGAAATGCTTAAGGATTTTCTTTGAGCTATCTGAAAGTTATCCAACTTGAGTTATGAGTACAAACTATTTTTAGGAAAGAAAAAGGACTAAAATTCTAGTCTAATTACTTGGATGATTTTATGGATCTATTTGCTATGATAATTCTAATAACTTCTAATAATTTTTTCTTGAGCCGTACGAGGGGAAAACTTCTTATACGTTTCTAGGGGGGGGGGTATTGTTCATCTACATCTATCCCAATGAGCCGTCTATCGAATTGTTGCAATTGATGTTCGATTCCGAAGAGAAGGAAGAGATCTTCGGAAAGTTGGTTTTTATGATCCGATAAAGAATCAAACTTATTCAAATGTTCCTGCTATTCTATATTTCCTTGAAAAAGGCGCTCAACCTACAGGAACTGTTCATGATATTTCAAAGAAGGAAGAGGTTTTTAAGGAACTTCGCTTTAATCAAACGAAATTCAGTTAATTAAATATTAAATTATAGGGGGTATCATTCATAATATATATATATATCATATTATAGTATAACTTTATTATACTATAACTAGTGCTACTTCTCTTTCTCTTACTGTATTCATACCTATTTAGTATTCCCATAGAATCCCATCCATACGTTATCTAACGAACCAAAATCAATTTAATTCTAATAAATTGTATATAAAAATAAAAAAAGAAAGTGACTAGATGAAGAAATTGGATCTCAAAATATAAAATTCTGATATTACCTTCAATCGGGTGGTTTTCGTTGGAACTCTATTAACAAACAATAACCCCGGAATCAAGCTTACTTAACTTATTTGATCCACTTATATTGATTGAATAATTCAGATCCTTTTTTCCTCGTTTTTTTGTATTCCCCTAATCTACACCCTTAATCTACTTAATCGATTTTATTTATCTATATAGATTATCTATGTAGTGCCAATCCAACACCAGTCCTTCTTTTTTTTTTGTTGAATTGCGTTCTATTTTCACCATTGTATCATTTTCGCAATATTTATATTGACAACAGTGTATCGAACAAATATAATTTGATCGTATATAAATCTATTTATCCCCCTCCCCATAGATTTGGTTTTTTAATTTAATTCATTCATCTGATCTCTTCATGTTTATGTTCAATTCATAATCGATAAAAATGTTTTCTTTGTTCTATTATTGTTAGTTCAATGTTTTGATTGTGTCATGCAATCAAATTTATTTATTTGGATTTCGACTGTATCTACACATACTCATTTTTTTATTTGGGTTGCTAACTCAACGGTAGAGTACTCGGCTTTTAAGTGCGGCTAGGATCTTTTACACATTTTGATGAAGCAAGGGATTCGTCCATACCATCGGTAGAGTTTGTAAGACCACGACTGATCCTGAAAGGAAATGAATGGAAAAAATAGCATGTCGTATCAATGGAGAATTCTGAGAATATTTGATTCTTACCGGATCGGTACAAGGACTTGTTTTGAAGTCTTGGAACAAAATAAATTCAAAGTTGGGTCGAGTCAATAAATGGATAGAGCCATATGGCTCTAATTATAGGGAAACAAAAAGCAACGGGCTTCTGTTCTTAATTTGAATGATTACCCGATCTAATTAGATGTTAAAAATATATTAGTGCCTAAATGCGGGAAAGGCTTCTCCTATGAGTGGATTATCGATTTTTTTAATGAATCCTAACTATTATTAGCTATTCTCCATTATGGATTGGAGATAAATGTATAGAAGAAGTGGTATATTGATAAAGATCATTTTTTTTCAAAATCAAAAAGAGCGATTGGGTTGAAAAAATAAAGGATTTCTAACCATCTTGTTATTCTATAATGAAGAATAAACCCATTAGATGAAAAAAGAGAGGATAGAGAGTCCGTTGATAAACTTAACTGGTTCCGAGGTATCCATTATTTTCTTACTAGAATACCTTATATAATACCTTGTTTTGACCGTATCGTACTATGTATCATTTTATAATCTAAGAAATCACCTATCTTTGGTTCAAATCTAATTTTAAATGGGGGAGTTTCAAGGATATTTAGAACTCGATAAATTTCGTCAACATGACTTCCTATATCCACTTATCTTTCAGGAGTATATTTATGCACTTGCTCATGATCATGTTTTAAATAGATCCATTTTTTTGAATAATATAAATATTGGTGGTTATTACAATAAATCTAGTTCACTAATTGTGAAACGTTTAATTATTCGAATGTGTCAACCAAATCATTTGGTTATTTCTGTTAATGATGACAACGAAAATCCATTTTTGGGGCATAATAATAATTTATATTATCAAATCATATCAGAGGGATTTTCAGTCATTGTGGAAATTCCATTTTCCCTACGCTTAGTATCTTCCTTAGAAAGGGAAAAAATAGTCAAAGTGCATAATTTACGATCAATTCATTCAATATTTCCTTTTTTAGAAGACAATTTTTTACATTTAAATTATGTATTAGATATACTAATACCCCAGCCTGTCCATCTGGAAATATTGGTTCAAACTATTCGCTACTGGGTCAAAGATGCCTCTTCTTTGCACTTATTACGATTTTTTATTTATGAGTATTACAATTTAAACAGCCTTATTACCCCAACTCCAAAGAAATCCATTTCCATTGTTTCAAAAAGGAATCAAAGATTATTATTGTTTCTATACAATTCTTATGTATGTGAATACGAATCCATCTTCATTTTTCTTTGTAACAAATCTTCTCATTTACGATCAACATCTTCTGGAATTCTTTTTGAGCGAATATATTTATATGGGAAAATCAAAAATCTTCTAGAAGTCTTTTCTAATGATTTTTCGACTGTCTTATGGTTGTTCAAAGATCCGTTCATACATTATGTTAGGTATCAAGGAAAATCAATTCTGGCATCAAAAGGTGCGCCCCTTCTGCTGACTAAATGGAAATATTACCTTATAAATTTTTGGCAATCTCATTTTTACGTATGGTCTCAACCCGTAAGGATCCATATAAAC